TATGAATAAATTCATTTACAATAATGAAACAAGTCAAGAAATAATTAATAAAAAAAATCAAAATCCACTTGAATTTATTTCGACTATAAAAAAGTCACTTTATAATATTAGTAATAGGAAGACAAATTCACATACTTTTTATGACTTATCGTACTTATCACAAGCATATGTATTTTACAAATTATCACAAACCCAAGTTATTAACTTGTATAAATTAAAATCATTTCTTCAATATCAAGGAATCCCTTTTTTTCTTAAGCCTGAAATAAAGGATTCTTTTGAAACACAAGGAATAGTTCATTCTAAATTAAGGGATAACAGACTTCCGAGTTCTGAAATGAATCAATGGAAAAACTGGTTAAGAGGGCATTATCAATATGATTTATCTCAGATCAGATGGTCTAGATTAATACCACAACAATGGCGGAATAGAGTTTATCAACGTCGTATGGTTAAAAGGCAAAATTTCAGCAAATGGAATTTATATGAAAAGGACCAATTAATTGATTACAAAAAAGAAAATATTTTGGAAGTCTATTCATTATTGAATCAAAAAGATAATTTTCAAAAATACTATAAATATGATCTTTTATCATATAAATCTATTAATTCTGAAAATAAAAAGGACTCATTTATTTCTAGATCGCCGTTTGAAGGAAATAAGAATCAAGAGATTTCTTATAATTACAACACATATAAAGACACTTTTTTTGATATGCTGAGGAGTATCCCTATCAATAATTATCTAGGAAAGGGCGATATTCTATATATGGAAAAAACCCCCGATAGGAAATATTTGGATTGGAAAATTATCAATTTTGATCTTAGACAAAAAGTCGATATTGAGGCCTGGATCACGATCGATGCCAATAGGAACCAAAATACTCAGATTGTTACTAATAATTATCAAATAATTGATAAAAAAAATATTTTTTATCTTATGATTCCAGAAATGAATTTACCAAACTCCCCAAAAGTCTTTTTTGATTGGATGGGGATGAATGAAAAAATACTAAAGCGTCCCATATTGAATCTGGAACTTTGGTTCTTCCCAGAATTTTTGTTACTTTATAATACATATAAAACGAAATCTTGGTTTATACCAAGCAAATTACTTCTTTTAAATTGGAATAGAAATGAAAATAGTAATGAAAATCAAAAGATTAATGAAAAGCAAAAGGGAAGTTTTTTGATACCATCGAATAAAAAAAGAAAGAATCGAAATCAAGAAGAAAAAAAAACCACAAGCCAAGGGGATCTTGAATCCGTTCTTTCAAACCAACAAAAAGATATTGAAGAAGATTATGCGAGATCGGACATGAAAAAAGGTAAAAAGAAAAAACAATACAAAAATAACACGGAAGCAGAACTAGATTTGTTCCTGAAACGTTATTTGCTTTTTCAATTGAGATGGGACGATACTTTGAATCAAAGAATAATCAATAATATTAAGGTATATTGTTTCCTGCTTAGACTAATAGATCCAAGAAAAATTTCTATATCCTCGATTCAAAGGGGAGAAATGAGTTTGGATATAATGCTGATTCAGAAGAATTTAACTCTTCCAGAATTGATGAAAAGGGGAATATTTATTATCGAACCCATTCGTCTGTCTGTAAAAAACGACGGACAGTTTATTATGTATCAAACCATCGGTATTTTGTTGGTTCATAAGAGTAAGCACCAAACTAATCAAAGATACCGAGAGCAAAGATATGTTGCTAAGAATAATTTGGATGAATCTATTCCACCACATGAAAGAATAACAAGAAATAGAGACAAAAATCATTTGGATTTGCTTGTTCCTGAAAATATTTTCTCATTTAGGCGTCGTAAAAAATTAAGAATTCTAATTTGTTTCAATTCAAAGAATAGGAATGATGTAGATAGAAATCCTGTATTTTGCAACGAAAAGAATAGCAGCCAAGTTCTAGGTGACAGTAATTACCTTGATAGAGAGACAAATCAATTAATGAAATTGAAGTTCTTTCTTTGGCCTAATTATCGATTAGAAGATTTAGCTTGTATGAATCGCTATTGGTTTGATACCAATAATGGCAGTCGTTTCAGTATGTTAAGGATACATTTGTATCCACGATTGAAAATTCGTTGATAGTACATTTTTCCTATATATCCTCTACTATAATAAATAGGATATATGAAAGCAAATAAATACACACATCACACGTCCTGTCTTACATTTCATTCTAAATAATACTAAATGAATAATGTATCAATTCGATCTAGAAATGAATCAACAGAACCCTCTTCATTTTAGGTCTAAATTCTTCGCTTTTGTGAATACGAAAATGTGCCAATCCTTTTCTCTCCCTATCTAAATCTAATTTTCAATTGGATTGATTCATTTAAATTGATAAAATTAGGAGTTCATAAAGAAATTTGAATTATATTATTGTATATACCACATTAAAATGAATGACATTATTATTACTGATCGGTAAAATCCATATCTGTAAAAAGGGAGAGGAGGCTTTTTTTTATGGTAAGAAATTCATTCATTTCAGTTATTTCTCAAAAAGAAAATGAAGAAAACAGAGGGTCTGTTGAATTTCAAGTATTCAGTTTCACCACTAAGATAAGGAGACTTACTTCACATTTGGAATTGCACAAAAAAGACTATTCATCTCAGAGAGGTTTGCGAAAAATTTTGGGAAAACGTCAACGATTACTGGCTTATTTGTCAAAAAAAAATATAGTACGTTATAAAGAATTAATTGATCGGTTGGATATTCGAGAGACAAAAATTCGTTAATTTAAAGAGTGATATCATTTGAACTTATGCGTTTCAATTTTGATGAACTTCTTTTTACTTTCAGCAATTCATGGAAGAATGACTCGGTAAAAAACTTATGATTGCACCAACTACAAGAAAAGACCTCATGATAGTCAATATGGGTCCTCACCACCCATCAATGCATGGTGTTCTTCGACTTATCGTTACTCTCGATGGTGAAGATGTTATTGACTGTGAACCAATATTGGGTTATTTACACAGAGGAATGGAGAAAATTGCGGAAAACCGAACAATTATACAATATTTGCCTTATGTAACACGTTGGGATTATTTAGCTACTATGTTCACAGAAGCAATAACCGTAAATGGACCCGAACAACTAGGCAATATTCAAGTACCTAAAAGGGCTAGCTATATCAGAACCATTATGTTGGAGTTGAGTCGTATAGCTTCTCATTTGTTATGGCTTGGTCCTTTTATGGCAGATATTGGGGCACAGACCCCTTTCTTCTATATTTTTCGAGAACGAGAATTGATATATGACCTATTCGAAGCTGCCACCGGTATGCGAATGATGCATAATTATTTTCGTATCGGAGGAATAGCTGCTGATCTACCTCATGGATGGATAGATAAATGTTTGGATTTTTGCGATTATTTTTTAATAGGGGTTGCTGAATATCAAAAGCTTATTACGCGGAATCCTATTTTTTTAGAACGAGTTGAGGGCATAGGCATTATTGGAGGAGAAGACGCACTAAATTGGGGTTTATCAGGACCAATGCTACGAGCTTCCGGAATACAATGGGACCTTCGTAAAGTTGATCATTATGAGTGTTACGACGAATTTGATTGGGAGGTTCAATGGCAAAAAGAAGGGGATTCATTAGCTCGTTATTTAGTACGAATCAGTGAAATGACAGAATCCATAAAAATTATCCAACAGGCTCTGGAAGGAATTCCAGGGGGGCCCTTTGAGAATTTAGAAATCCGACGCTTTGATAGAGTAAAAGATGCTGAATGGAATGATTTTGAATATCGATTTATTAGTAAAAAACCTTCTCCAACTTTTGAATTGTCCAAACAAGAACTTTATGTAAGAGTCGAAGCACCAAAAGGAGAATTGGGAATTTTTCTGATAGGAGATCAGAGTGTTTTTCCTTGGAGATGGAAAATTCGCCCACCTGGTTTTATCAACTTGCAAATTCTGCCTCAGTTAGTTAAAAGAATGAAATTGGCTGATATTATGACGATACTAGGTAGTATAGATATCATTATGGGAGAAGTTGATCGTTGAAATGATAATTGATAATACAACAGAACTACAAGCCATCCATTCGTTTTCCAGATTGGAATTCTTAAAAGAAGTCTATGGGATCATATGGGTGCTTGTCCCTATTTTGACTCTTGTATTAGGAATCACACTAGGTGTACTAGTAATTGTTTGGTTAGAAAGAGAAATATCTGCAGGGATACAACAACGTATTGGACCTGAATACGCCGGCCCCTTGGGAATTCTTCAAGCTCTAGCAGATGGGGTAAAACTACTTTTCAAAGAGAATCTTTTTCCATCTAGAGGGGATACTCGTTTATTCAGTATCGGACCATCCATAGCAGTCATATCCATTTTACTAAGTTATTCAGTAATTCCTTTTGGTTATCGCCTTATTCTAGCCGATCTTAGTATTGGTGTTTTTTTATGGATCGCTGTTTCAAGTCTTGCTCCCGTTGGACTTCTTATGTCGGGATATGGATCAAATAATAAATATTCCTTTTTAGGTGGTTTAAGAGCTGCTGCTCAATCAATTAGTTATGAAATACCATTAACTCTATGTGTATTATCAATATCTCTACGTGTGATTCGGTGAGACATAAAATTTCCCCTATTTCTTTTCTTTCTAGTAAGAAAGTTAAATGAGTTGAATATATATATATTTTTTTTTTATTCAGAATTATTCAGAATTCGGGTTGATGAACTAAACCAGATAGTTATATGAGTGAAATAAAACGGCTTTTTAATTTGCAGTTAAAGGGATTGAATCTCATTTCCTATGTACAAGAATGAAATGAAAGTAAATATAAGTAAAGCAGTCGATACTGTTTACCCCAAGATTGGTTGATTAGGCATCATGGCTTGAAACGGGTTCAAAAGATCAACTGTATGGAGTTTTTATTATCTATTAACATAGATGTATTACCATAATGGAAGGTTAACAAAAATGAGTGGATGGTTAGGAAGACCAAG